TTCTAGCATTTGACTACGTACCACTAAAGGGTTTAATCGCAAACTTGACAGATAACCCAGAAACTCTAAATTATCTTTAGATAATTGATTTATATTGAACTTTTGCGATTGAAACCATACGGAAAAATAACATTGCCATAAATTAACAAAATAATATTGCCATTTATTCATCAGAAGCGGCGTATCCTTTGTTGCCAGAATGCATCTTCCGCGATATCTAACATAATGTATGAAAGGATCCTTGAACAACCCTAGGATCGCCGGAAAATTATTAACAAAAACTTTTAAAAAATGTTGTATTTTTCCATAGAATAAAATTCGCTCAAAAAGGACTTCATAAGATGTCGATCGTAAATGCGAAGACCGCTTGCGTAGAAAAAAAAAGATGGATTCGTATTCACATACATGAGAATTATATAAGAACAAGAAAAATCTTGGATTCAAAATTGATTTTTTTTTAATATAAAAATTCTTCCAATTGCAATACTCGTATAGACATAACCGAAAAAAATGCAAAGAAGAGGCATCTTTTACCCGGTAACGTAGGGTTTGAACCAAGATTTCTAGATGGATGGGGTAAGGTATTAGTACATCTAACACATAATTTAAATGTACTAATTTGTCTTCTAAAAAGGGAAATATTGAATGAATTGATTGTAAATTATAAGATTTTTTTAATTTTTTTCCTTGGAAAAAGGATCCTAATCTTAGGGAAAATGGAATTTCTACAATCACTGCAAATAAAACAGATATCATTTGATAATAGAAAAGACTGGTATGCCCCAAAAAGGGATTTTGATTCAAATCCTTAGTGGGAATAATCAAACGATTCTGTTCATACATTCGAAAAATTAAGCGTTTCACAATTAGTGAACTATATTTTTTGTCATAATCCGTATTTTCCAAGAAAATAGAGCGATTTCTATTTAATCTATTTAAACCATGATCATAAGCAAGTACATAAATATACTCCCGAAAAAAAAGTGGATATAGAAAACTCTGTTGCCGAGCCCCATCGAACTCTAAATATCCTTGAAATTTCTCCATTTGGATTGAAATTCGATTTGAACTAAAGGTAAAGTCTTTATTTTCTTGAGTTCTGAAATGACACATAGTGCGATACAGTCAAAATAAGGTATTAGACTACGAAAGCAATAGATACCTCATAAACAGGTAGACTGCTACCCGGATTCTCTATCTTTAATAGGTTTCTGTTCGTTATATTATAGAATAACAAAACAAGATGATTAGAAATCCTTTATTTTTTTAACCTAATCGCTCTTTTGATTTTGGAAATATATATATTTTTTATCAATATACTGCTTCTTTTACACACTCCAACCTAACCCAAATGGACTAGGTAAAAAAAATAATTAGGACTCATGAAAAAATTGACAATAACACGCAAGAAAAAAATGCCTTCCCATACCCGTATTAGGCACTAATCCATTTTTAACATTTAATTAGATCGGGTAATTTTTCAAATTACGAATGGAAGCTCGTTTCTTTTTTTTTTCCTGGAATAAGGAAAACTGGTTTTTTTATCCCATCCATTTATATTTATTCACTTGACCCAATTTGGAATTCCTTTTTTTTTTTTTTTGCGACATCGAAAACACAGGTTGTACCGATCAGGAAAGCAAAAAAAAATGTTATCTGAATTCTCCCTTGATACGACATGCTATTTTTTCCATTCATTCCTTTCAGGATCAGTCGTGGTCTTACAAACTCTACCGCAGATCTGGACGAATACTTTTCTTCATACAAATGTGTAAAAGGTGCTAGTCGCACTTAAAAGCCGAGTACTCTACCGTTGAGTTAGCAACCCCAAAAAACAAAAAAAGAACGTACTGCAAATGTGTAGATACAACCAGAATAAAGAAAAAAAAATCCAGTCGTGTGTGTGTCAGGGATAAATGGATCCATTTATCTATGAGAGAATTATATTTGGTCCATACACTGTTGTCAATATGATTGTGAATTTTTCATATAGTGAAAAGAATAGAAAAAATAACTAAAAAAGCTTAACCCCTTGGTTTTTTAGTTCATACAATGAATGAAAACTAAGCCAGTTAGGGTAATCTCAAATCTTTTTATACTTTTTTAGACCCATTTTTTATGATGAATAAATTAGTCATATAATAATATATATATTAGTTTTATTCAGAATGAATATATTATTTTCTATACAGTATTATTTTCTATACAGTATTGTTTTCTATACAGTAAAATTTTCTATTTATAAAAAAATTAGAATTTATATAATATAGATCCCAATTTTTTTTTCATAAATTTGTTTATGATTATAAAACATAGTAGTTGTTAGCAGGGTATTTTTTAGTATTCGTACCTTAGGAGGAATACTAATAATAAATCGAAATTCTAATAAATCAAAATAAATATGATGGAAGTGAAAGAGGAGGAAAGAGAAGAGTAGATAAAATTTGATATCAAGCTATATACGAGTCTTTCACATCCTCTTTTTTATAGTTCATTAATTCAATTTCGTTTTATTAAGACTTAATTCCGTAAAAATCCCTGCCTTCTTTGAAATATCATGAACTGTTCTTGTTGGTTGAGCGCCTTTTTTAAGAAAATCGAGAATAGCAGGAAGATTTAAATAAGTTTGATTAGTTATCGGATCATAAAAACCCACCTTGCTAAGATCTCTTCCTTCTCTTCGGGATCGAACATCAATTGCAACGATTCGATAAACGGCTCATTGGGATAGATGTATATGAATAATACCCCCCCTAGAAACGTATAAGAGGTTTTCGCCTCGTACGGCTCGAGAAAAAAAATTAAATGAGTAGAAGTTAACTTTAACTCTCTGTATAAAATTCAAATAGTAAATGGATTAATAAAAACATTAAATAAATTAGCCAGTATTGAAACCCTAAATATTTTTTCCATAAAAAGCATTCGTAACATTCGTACTCTCGTAACTCAAGTTAAATAACTCTCAAATATCTCACCGGAGAATCCTTAAGTACTTTTTTTATTGAGTAGTCTCTAGCCCTTTTTTTTTGTCTCATTTTTTAGAATCAATTTTTATTCTTCATTCTGATCTAGTTGTTCAAACAATTGAAAACTGGATTTCCTTGTTTCAGGATTCTTTATCCTTACTTTTAATCTTTAGGTTTAGACATGACTTCGGTGATCTTGAATCGTTTTATTAAAAAAGGGCAGCAACAAGCCCCTTATTTTGTTTATGATTTCTTTTCGTTCTATACTCTATACAAAGAATCATACAAACGCTTGATTCACGCATGATAGACTTTTGATTCAAAGAATTTTACAATTTTAAGAAAATTTTCTTTTCCATTGTAAAAGTGCTTGAAAGGACTTTTTTTTCAATATAAAAAGACTTACGAAGTTGTTCCAACTTATTGATTCGCACTAACCCTAGATCCTTACTCCTGCGAAAAGAATCAAAACTTTCTATTCTCCTCGAGCTCCATCCTGTACTCTTTTTTATATTCCAAAAAAGTGTAGGACTCTAGTAAAATAGAACACAAAATGTCGAGCCAAGAGCACCTTTATTCCTATATAAAAAGGGGCGGATGAAAAAATCCACAGCAGATCATGTCCTTCAATTCAAGTCGCACGTTGCTTTCTACCACATCGTTTTAAACGAAGTTTTACCATAACATTCCTCTAGTTTGTGTAATTGATTCAATTATGGAATCATGAATAGTCATAGTTCAGTCAGTATATCGTAATCTATACTTTTTCTTTCTCTATGAATGGAATAGTGAATTTACGCGTAAAGGTTCAGTCAGAATTCAAATGAATCCCATATTAGTTTGAATATCAATCTATATTTATATATATAAATATAGATTGATATTCAAACTCTTATAATCTATGGTTCTACCTTACTTACCCGTATCACACACAAATTCAAAAAGCAAATAGATTTTTTTGAATTGGGTTGAAATGATGAAAAATAAGTTTATTCTTCTTTTCATTTCAATATTTTATTCTTAAAAACTATTGGATTTTTAAACAGAAAGAGAAAGATGGTGTACAAAGGCAATAGAAGATTGATTCCGTAATGACTGTACTCTGGGACGGAAGGATTCGAACCTCCGAATAGCGGGACCAAAACCCGTTGCCTTACCGCTTGGCTACGCCCCATTTCGATTTTTATTCAAGACTACTAAAAGAGTAATATTCCTATTGGTTGTTCGTCAATTCAAAATGAAATATAGATTACATCGGTGCTAGAGTTTTAACACGTGTAGATAGCAAATCAAACTTACTTTATTGATCATTACATAGAATTCAATTAAGATATTGTATGAAAATATTATTTCTTTCATTCTCATAAGAGAATGAAAGGATTTTTGATTGAGTAAGTTCAACAAAGTCTTTTTAGACTATCTTTCTTTATTTTTTCCTTATATAAAAAATATATTAATAACTCAATCAAAATTAAATTATCCACAAGAACACCAATTTTTTTTATGCTTAATATATTTAATTTGATCTGTATTTGTTTGAATTCTGCCCTTTTTTCAAGCACTTTTTTAGTCGCCAAATTGCCGGAGGCCTACGCCTTTTTGAATCCAATCGTAGATTTTATGCCCGTAATACCTCTTTTCTTTCTTCTCTTAGCCTTTGTTTGGCAAGCCGCTGTAAGTTTTCGATGAAATTCTTAATACTGTCTTAAAAAAATTCACGATTTTTATTCTTCCAACAATTAAAAAGATCAAAAAAATCTTGACGTATGAACGAACTCTCAATTCAAACATTGAATTTTTTTGGTAGCCATACTAAATCTGGATCATTTCTATTTCCTAAATTTTATCCTCTTTTCCCTAAATGAAAGAACCTAATTAGATTCGAGTTCACCAAAAAAATATCTAGATGTTGGTATGCAAATCTGTTTGAATATAAAAGATTCGACTATTATCTTAATTACAAATGACTTTCTGAAACCTTTTTTTTTATTTATTGGTATCAAAATTAGATATTTGGTATAAAAATAGAGAATCTATTCTCTTTTTTTTTTTAGTAAGATCTTGGAGATTGTGTAATGCTTACTCTCAAACTTTTGGTATACACTGTAGTTATATTCTTTGTTTCTCTATTCATATTTGGATTCCTATCTAATGATCCAGGACGTAATCCGGGACGTGAAGAATAAAAAAGAAAGGTTTTTTATTGCTTTATTTAATTAGTGGAAATGCTCGAATTTTATTAGGATTTTATCTATTACACACCATCAAAAGGAGAAAGGGAAAGAGAGGGATTCGAACCCTCGGTACGATTAACTCGTACAATGGATTAGCAATCCAACGCTTTAGTCCACTCAGCCATCTCTCCTAATCGAAAAGGGATACTTAATTAGGTTCCATTAAACAAAAAAGGCTTGAAAAAGAACGTTCTCCACTTTATTCTTAAAAAGCTTTCTTTTTTTGTATAGATTATTCTTTATATTATATATATTTTTTTCATTTTCTATATTTTATTATATATATATAAAATTTCTTTTTTATTATATAAATATATTTATCCTCTATTTATATATATAATATATATATATTACTATTATATAACTATAACTTTTTTTATAGAACTTTCGCAGTAATTCTAGTTACATTAAAAATTTAGATAAAGATTAGATAAAGAAAAGGCGCGAAAGATAAATAGAAATAAATCAAACCACAATAATAGAAATAGAGAATCCTTTTTTTATTTTGTCTCGTCAAAACACAAGTAAAAGATCTTTTTTTTTTTTATAGCCTGGCCTGGTCAGTCCCCAGCCGGGCCTTTTTTTGTTAAAGTTCAAAAGACTCATCCGATGGATTTTTAGACAAAAAAGATTTGAAATTGCAAAAAAAAAGTGGAATTGAATCCGCTTTTACTAATTTTATTAAGTCAACGCTAGAATTTTATAATTTTTTTTCATATTTTTTTATTACACCCCCGATTACTTTGTTCGACAAAAGGTTAATTTATATGCAATAATTGCATTGTAGCGGGTATAGTTTAGTGGTAAAAGTGTGATTCGTTCCTTTAATCCCTTTAATAGTTAAAGGGTCTCTCGGTTTGATTCATCTTCCGATCAAAAATTTTATTTCTTAAAAGGATTTAGTCCTTTCCCTTTCAATGAAAGATTCAAGGAAGATTATAGATTCTCGTAATTTGTATCCAAAGACTCTAATCAATTGTAAATTTGGATTATGAAATTCCGAAACATAATTTTTGAATTGGATGACTATTTACAATTCAATAAGTATAACAAGAGGATCCATGGATAAAGCGAGAAAAGTTTCTTTCTAATCGTAACTAAATCTTCAGTTCTATTCATTGTTTGGTATAGAAAAAATTGAAGCAAAATAGCTATTAAACGAGAACTTTGGTTTACTAAAGACATCGACATATTATATTGTTTTAGCTCGGTAGAAACCAAATACTTTTCCTAAGGATTCCGTTAATATAGAAATAAAGAACGAAGTAACTAGAAAGATTGTTCGAGTTCGCCTGATCTATCTTCTAGAAGGATCATCTAGAAAGCAAAATTTTCTGTGAAAGTACCCAGACGGAAAAAAAAAGCTAACATAGATGTTATGGGTCGAATTTTGATTTCGTTCCCGTCTTTTTTTATTTGGGAATTTATCCATCCATCATAAAGGAGCCGAATGAAACCAAAGTTTCATGTTCGGTTTTGAATTAGAGACGTTAAAAATATAAAAATGATCGATCGACGTCGACTAAAACCCTTAGCCTTCCAAGCTAACGATGCGGGTTCGATTCCCGCTACCCGCTCTAAATTCACAATTGCCCTTTTTTTTTTATTAGAGACCATTTTCTCTATTAGAATTGTCTAATAGCAATTGTGTATTGAATTAACTTCAATACACAATTGCTAAAAATATTTCGCACATTCTTTTTTTTTTTTTTTTTAAAAAAAAGCGAAAAGCGTCCATTGTCTAATGGATAGGACATAGGTCTTCTAAACCTTTGGTATAGGTTCAAATCCTATTGGACGCAATATCAATATATCTATATTGATATTTATCTATTATTTCCATTTCTATATATTATATATAATATATTTTTATTCTATTTCGAAAAAAGATAAGAAAGAAATAGAATAAGAAAGAAATTCTGAATGCTTTAAGATTTAATATTAAACAGATATTAGTTATATACTTCTTTCTATTATATATACTTTACTTATAGACTTCTATTTATAGAATTTCTTAAAAATTGAATTAAAATTATAAAATTAAAGAGTAAAATTGACTAAAGAATCAAAAATAAGAACGTTTATTTTTTTATAATTTCTCCTGAAGTAGAAAACGTTCCAGTTGCTCTTGAATACCTTCTTTCAAAAAGCTTTCTGCTTCAGCGGTTAATGTCTTGGTAGAGGCTATGATTTCTTGAAACTCAGGTTTATTCGTTTTTAAGTAAGTGCGTAACTGAACGAGAAATTTTCTTACTTGTCCAATTTCTAATCCATCCAGATAACCATTTGTTCCGGTATAA